TTTTATCAATTTTATCAATTATTTGATAATTATTAGTCCCGGTTTTAGTATTTTTATTCTTGTTGGTATCGATCTTGATCCAGGCCTCAATATCGATTTTCTTTTTAAGACAAAAATGGAGAATTTTCCAATCAAAATATTTTCGATCCGGATTTTTTTCCATATACATAATATCACTTTTTCCTAAATAATTTTTGATAGGGATATCCCCTAGTATATCAAAAAATTTGCCCTTATGTTTATGTGTGTTGTAATTATAAAAACTCTCTCGATTCTTATTTACTTGGAATGGTGATCCATAAATATATGGGTCCCTCTTATTTTCATAATTAATAGATCTATAAGATAAAAGATTATATCTATAGTATTTTTGAAAATTCTCATTTTGATTTGGTAATGAATATACTTCGTAATCGTTTTGTTTTTTGTAATGAATTAATAGGTCTTTTTCATATGAATTCTCTTTGTTTAAATCTTGATTTTGAATTGTACGACATTTATTGATTCTATTTTTCCATTTTACTGCTATTAATCTAGACCATCTAATCTGAGATAAATGGTATTGATAATGACCTCTTAACCAGTTTTTCCATTGATTTATTCCAGAATTCCGAAGTTTCTTATGTCTTAATTCATAATGAATTATTCCTTGTTTTCCAAAATAATCTTTTATTGAAGTCTTAAGAAAAAAAGACGTTCCGTGATATTGAAGAATAGATCTTAACTTATACAAGTTAAGAACTTGTGTTTGTGATATTTTGTAAAATACATATGCTTGTGACAAGGAGGATAAGTCAAAAAAATTCTGTGAATTCTTATTACTAATATTATAAAGTGACTTTTTTATAGTCGAAATAAAATGAATTTTATTTTGATTTGTTTTATTAATTCTTTTTTTATTTTTTTTATTATTGTAAATGGATTTATCAATCATTTTTTTTGTTGATTCAACAAAAAGTTGTATATTAATTCTGGGAATATTAATAATAGATAGAAGGATATCTGCGTATATCCTTTCAGTGAAAAATTTTATAAAATAATGTAATTTATGGATTAATCGAGTATTTCTTCTTTTTAATATTTGCCAATTTGGTGATTCGAATCTTTTAGCATTATAACTTGTTTTATTAGGACTATCATTTATTTCTGGAGTCACTTTTTTTTTATTTTTTGTAATTCTTTTTATTTGATTTCTGATTGTGCTTGTTCTATCAGTCAGATCTTTCATTTTTTTTTCTGTCAGTAAAAAATTTGTCCAATATGTAGATTGAATTCGACTAAAGGATTTATGAATTATATGATTGCGGGTTATAGAATCTTTTTCTTTTTTTTTTTTAGTTTCGCTTGATTTATATATTTCTCTCAATCTAAATAATAGAATTGGATTTACTTTTGAGAGTTCTTTTTTTATTTTTTTTAAAAACGGAATGCCCTTGATAATCCATTTTTTTGTTTTTTTTGAGATATTTAGAAATTTTGTTCTTTCTTTTAAAACTTTTAGAAATATAAAATACTTTTTTTTCAATTTTCCAATTTTTTTTTCGAGTTTCTTAAAAATGGGTTCAAAAAAGGAAGGCCGTTTTTGGGGAGAACCAAAAGGAAGTTCAGCTTCCATTCCCCAAACCGTTAAAAAAAAAAAATCATCTTTTTGTCCTTTCTTTTTGATTCGATCTATATGAGAGGACCGTGGCTTAGATCTGTGCCAGGGTTTCAGACAGAAAGGAAATAGCATCTTTATTTGAATACCGTCTATTAACCAATTTTTCGGAAATTCTGTTTCTGATAATTGAACACCATTATAGGTGCATTTAACATGCATTTCTTTATTCCATTCATTTAAATCCTCAGACCACTCAGGAAATTGTAATAATAGCATACGGCCAATATTTTTAGCTATTATCAATGACGGTAATATAATATATTTTCTAAGAATCGATTGAGTTATTAACATGGAACCTCTTATTACTTGAGCAAATGGAATGGTATCCCAGGCTTCTGCTACTTCTATCCGCGCTTTCTCTTTTCTTTTGTTCTCTTCTTTTTTGTCCTTTTCCTTTTTTTCCCTTTCTTTTATTTTTTCTTCTGTATAATCTGAAATTTTTAATTCTGCTCCCTTTCCTATACAATTTCTAAAAATGAGTTTTATCAGTTCGGAGATATCAAAAAAAAAAGGGTGTGATTTGTCTATTCTGTCCAAAAAAAGCGGAGAATGTGCATTTGCTTGAAAAAGTTCCCAAATAACTGTTTTACATCTTTGGGCTCGCATTGAACCTTTGATTATGTCTCGACGAAAATCAGATTGTTGCGAATATCGTATCAAAGCTACTTCGTCTCTTTTATTAGAATTATTAGTATCCTTATTATTAGGATCGGTATTTCCCCGGTTATCAGTAAAAATCACTACACGTTTGGCTTTTCTTGAACGAATCTGATAATCTATTGGTACTTCTTCTTCACTTTCTCCTTCCTGTTGTTCTAATTCGTTGATTAATTTGTATGA